GTGGGCCCTTCCATGGCATCAGGTAACCATACATGAAGGGGAAATTGTGCCGATTTAGCAACGGCACCGGCAAATACTAGACCAGCACACAAAGTAACAAATAAAGAATTGACTTCATTATTATAAATCAAGTTATTGAATATTTCGAATAAATCACGAAATTCAAAACTACCCGTTATCCAGTAAAAACCTAAAATTCCTAATAATAAGCCAAAATCCCCTATACGATTAGTCACAAAAGCTTTTTGACAAGCATTTGCAGCAAGAGGTCGTGTAAACCAAAACCCTATTAATAAATAAGAACACATTCCAACCAATTCCCAAAAAATATAAATTTGTATCAAATTCGAACTAGTAACCAATCCTAACATGGAAGTACTGAAAAGACCCATATAAGCAAAAAATCTCAAATATGCTTGATCGTGAGCCATATAATTATCACTATAGATAAGAACCATAATTCCAACGGTAGTTATTAATATTGACATAATAGAAGTAAGCGGATCGACCAAATAGCCAAATTCTAAAGAAAAATCATTATTAATGATCCAAGACCATACATATTGATAGATCGAATTGCTATTTATTTGCTGAATAGACAGATTGATTGAAAAAATCATGACTATAGTTAACAATAAAACACTCTGAAAAGACCACATACGACGAAGATTTTTTGTTGCCGTCGGAAAAAGAAGAAGTCCGACCCCTATTAATATAGGAATTGGAAGTGGAATGAAAGGGATGATCCACCCGTATTGATATGTCTGTTGCATAAAAACTTTTTTAATTCTTAATTTATTAATTAATTGTTTCCGATTCACCGGATCTTACCTCTTTGAAAGGGATCAATAAAAGTCAAGATATGGACTTAAGTTAAACTAACTTAAATAGAATTTTAGAATCTTTTGTTTTTTTACTTTACTTATTCTTCTGAATTTTTGCTAAATCCTTAAAATATTCAAATCAAGAAGTTATAATTGTTCAAATTATATGAAATTATATGAAAGGGAGGAAGTACCCGAGTTTGATCAGTTATTATAGTTAATAGAAACGGAGATGAAATTTTTTCTTTCATTAAGCAAAAGCAAAGTTTGGGTTCTTATCTTAAATCTTTTGGTAGGGTATTTTATTATATGGAAATTCGCTTTCGAATGACGAAAATAGACAGAAATAGAAATGGAAAGGTTTTTGATTCTTTTTTATTAAGTTTAAGCTTACTTAACTAATTAACTAATTCGATTTTTATGGCACAGCGTGTTCTATAGATACAAACAGATATAGACTTTAATGAGAAAGAATCACAAAAAAGATAACAATCAAAAGAAATTATTTTACGGATATTTTAAGGAATAGAAAAAGTTTGGAAAAAAAAAGAATAACATAATCTTCATTTTTTTCTATTTTTATTTGAGTATTTAATACTAATAAAATTTTATTGATTCAATTTTCACATATCTTTACCCTATCGAAATTTCTTTTTCTGAAGAGAATATTATTTCGATAATAAATAGACTAAATGATTGGTTTTGAACAATAGATGTCTTTCACATCCAGTTAGAACAATAAGTAATCCCCTTTAAATGGCAGTTCCAAAAAAGCGTACTTCTACATCAAAAAAGCGTATTCGTAAAAATATTTGGAAAAGGAAGGGATATTGGACAGCCTTAAAAGCTTTTTCCTTAGGAAAATCTCTTTCTACTGGGAATTCAAAAAGTTTTTTTGTACAGCAAACGAATAAATAAGTAATAAAAGTTTGGAATAATCGGAATCCACTCAAAAATCGACCCATTTTCAATTTTCTATAAAATAGAAAAATTTCATCATCTCTTGAGTTGATGTAATCAATATGAAATGGAATTAAGTTCATTATTTGAATTTTAAAAATAAGAATTTTTTGGTTACTGAATTATTCTAAAAATCCTAATACTTTTTTTTATTGACCTAAAAAAGAAAAATTTTGTTTACAAACGAATAAATACAAGGTAAAAGGTTTACCTTTCTTTTTCTCATTTCCAAGATGGGGAGGTTTATTTCCCCATCGACCTATTTGTCAAAGTTAGATTAATAAAAATTTTCTCTTTTTTTAGCAGAGTGGGGATAAGACCTTTAGTTAAAAGTTATTTTAATTAAAGGGTTGAATAAAAAACTAATAGATTAAATCTTTAAAATCCTTTGCAATAACTTTCGTACTTTTATTTTATAGGAATTACTTTACTTTAACTTTAAAAATTCACCAGATATTTCCTCTTGTCAACTCAACCCTTAGTGAGGATTTTCCCTCTGAGAATGTGTCAATTTGGAGTGATCAAAAGGGTATTCTTTCTATTTATTTTATGTTCATTGATAAAAGGTATTTTTTTGAGTCCTTTCTCTTGATTAATTCTTGGTTGAAGGTAGAAGTTTCAAGTTACAAGAGTTCAATTCTAGGAGAACATAAAATCCATGAAAGTCACTAAGAACCTCTAAACTAAAATAACGAACCTTCAAATCCTCATTTGAA